ATGTATATCGAAGTGATACCCTTGGATTCCTCCAAACCCAAAAAGGAGAATCTTTTCTTTCAATACTCACCCGTTGTTAGTTAACAATCCTAGTGACTAGTGATTGGATCCATAGGCTTCAGAAATAAAATAATAAATAAAATAAATTATTATTCATCGAATGACTATTCATCTATTGTATTTTCGTCAAATAAGGGGCGATAAGACTCTATGGAAAAATGGTGGTTCAATTCGATGTTGTTTAACAAAAAGTTAGAATATAGATGTGGGCTAAGTAAATCATTGGATAGTTCTGATATTATTGGAAATACTAGTGGAAGTGAGGAACCCATTATAAATGATAATGATAAGGGTAAAAACATTCCTAGTTGGAGTAATAGTGACAATTATGCTTTCAATAATGTTGATTATTTATTTGATATCGGGAATATTTGGAGTTTGGTCTCGGATGACACCTTTTTAGTTAGAGATAGTAATGGTGACAGTTATTCTGTATATTTTGATATTGAAAATCAGATTTTTGAGATTGACAATGAGGGTTCTTTTATGAGTGAACCAGAAAGTTTTTTTTCTAGTTGTTTGAATAGTAGGTCCAAAAACTACTATTATCATTACATGTATGATACTCAATCTAGTTGGAATAATCACATTAATAGTTGCATTAATAGTTATCTTCATTTTGAAGTCAGTATTAAAAGTTCTATTTTAGGTGATATCGACTATTACAGTTATAGTTATAATTATAGTTTCATTTATACTGAAAGTGTAAGTCGTAGTGAAAATGGGAATTCGAGTTTAAAAACTAGTAGTAATGGCAGCGATCTCAATATAAGAGAAGAGTCTAATGATTTCGATATAAATCAAAATCAAAGCTACAGACATTTATGGGTTCAATGCGAAAATTGTTATGGATTAAATTATAAAAAATTTTTTAAATCAAAAATGAATATTTGTGAACAGTGCGGATATCATTTGAAAATGAGTAGTTCAGATAGAATCGAACTCTCGATTGATTCGGGCACTTGGGATCCTATGGATGAAGAGATGGTCTCTATGGACCCTATTGAATTTCATTCAGAGGAAGAACCTTATAAAGATCGTATCGATTCTTATCAAAGAAAGACAGGTTTAGTTGAAGCTGTTCAAACAGGCATAGGTCAACTAAATGGTATTCCGATAGCAGTTGGGGTTATGGATTTTCAGTTTATGGGAGGTAGTATGGGATCTGTAGTCGGCGAGAAAATCACCCGTTTGATCGAGTATGCTACTAATCGATCTTTACCTGTTATTATTGTATGTGCTTCCGGGGGAGCACGCATGCAAGAAGGAAGTTTGAGCTTGATGCAAATGGCTAAAATATCTTCTGCTTTATATGATTATCAATCAAATAAAAAGTTATTCTATGTATCAATCCTTACATCTCCTACAACCGGTGGAGTAACAGCCAGTTTTGGTATGTTGGGAGATGTTATTATTGCTGAACCTAATGCCTATATTGCATTTGCGGGTAAAAGAGTAATTGAACAAACATTAAATAAAACAGTACCCGAAGGTTCACAAGCGGCTGAGTATTCATTCCATAAGGGCTTATTCGACTCAATCGTACCACGTAATCCTTTAAGAGGTGTTTTGAGTGAGTTATTTCAGCTCCACGGTTTTTTTCCTCTGAATCAAAATTCAATAAATTAAAGTATAGCACTCGATTCAATTATTTGTAGCGAACGAGTATTTTATTTGTATTTAATTTATCGTAAAAAAACTTAAGTTAAGAAGAATGCTCTTTTCAACATTAGTTCTACTTGTAGTAAGAGCTATAAGTTTTGGATAATTATTATTTTTTTCCGTCATATCAATTTTTCTATTTTTTATCTTACTCCTAATTCCTGATTACTAATCAGGAACCCTTTATTAATCAATAGGATAAAAAAGCTAAAAGAGTAAGTTTCTCCTTCCGAGGAATTAGGGAAAGGAAAGACATAAAGAAAAAATAATTTTATCTGGCCTTCTTACGTATTAATTTTATTTTAATCGAGACAAAAATAGATCTTATTTAGAATTTATTATATTTATTTAGAATTTATTATATAATAAATTCTAAATAAATATATAATAGAAAGAATTTATTTTGACTAAGAACCCTCACTTTTATTATGGAATCAAGTTTATAGAATCAAGTTACCGTTTGCTTTGTTGGATTCGATTAGTGAAAGTCGCGAACTCATAATAAACTCTTTAATACCCTTAAGTAAAAAATAAAAAAAAATACAAAGAATAAAAAAGGATGGGAGAATAAGAAAGTTTCTTATATTATATGTTATTATTAAAGTGAATTATCATACATATTTTATATTTATGTATAACGATGAATTAGGTACACATTTATATTCCTTGCACTTATTAACTACTTAATATTAGTTATATTAGATATACTTATCATTAGTTATATTAGATATACTTATCATAAGATATATTAAAAAAACAAATATTAAATTGGGGCACCCATTCTATGACAGATCTACCCTCTATTTTTGTGCCCTTAGTGGGCCTAGTATTTCCGGCAATTGCAATGGCTTCTTTATCTCTTCATGTCCAAGAAAATAAGATTATCTAAATTTGTATGTGGCTCTTTCCGAACACAAATGAGAGGCTCATATGCATACGGATACACGATATCTGCATAAATGCAGATTATATATGGGTATGGGTCTAGCTGGTTAAAAATAAATTGGTGAATAGTTTGAAATAGAAAGTCAATGTATCTAACCAATTACTCCTAATAGTTCCCGTCAAAATAGTGCTAGTTGATGAGAGTTACTTCGGGGTCAAGAAAAGTTAAGTCAAATTTATTTGGGTTATTCTCTCAATTCCAATTGAATACAACCGGATCGAGTATAGTAAGTATAATATGAACTGGCGATCAGAGCATATCTGGATAGAACTTATAACGGGGTCTCGAAAAACAAGTAATTTTTTTTGGGCCTGTATCCTTTTTTTAGGTTCATTAGGATTCTTAGTGGTTGGAACTTCCAGTTATCTTGGTAGGAATCTTATACCCGTATTTCCATCTCAGCAAATCTTTTTTTTTCCGCAAGGGATCATAATGTCTTTTTATGGGATCGCGGGTCTATTTATTAGCTCCTATTTGTGGTGTACAATTGCATGGAATGTAGGTAGTGGTTATGATCGATTTGATAGAAAAGAAGGAATTGTTTGTATTTTTCGTTGGGGATTTCCTGGAATAAATCGTCGCATTTTCCTTCGTTTCTTTATGAAAGATATCCAATCCATCAGAATGGAGGTTAAAGAGGGTCTTTATCCTCGTCGTGTCCTTTATATGGAAATAAGAGGCCAAGGGGCCATTCCCTTGACTGGCACTGATGAGAATCTTACTCCACGAGAAATTGAACAAAAAGCTGCCGAATTAGCCTATTTCTTGCGTGTACCAATTGAAGTATTTTGAAATGAAGAATTAATGTTTTCTTAGTATGAAGGAGGGAACTTGCTAATTCCCTTTTTAATAAAGAAGTTTCTTCAAAAGACTTAAGAGAATTTATCCAATATTTTGAATTGATAGGTTACGTTATTCCTGGACTGTGGTTATGGTTAGGCGGTGAAACATAAACATTTCGAAATAATTAATTAATTGATCCGGGAAGGCTTTTTTTGTCTCGAAATTCGAATCATATTTGTTACTTCTAGTGGATTTTCGAGTATTCATCGACCAGGAACAAAGAACAAATGGGGATGAAATTAGTTGGAATTTACCCAATTGAGATATCTCTGGGAATCGTATTTGCTTGCTTATTTTTTTTTATCTGAAAAAGACTCTTTTCTATATTTTATTATTTTATTTTGCTAGATCCAAGGACTCAATAATAAAAAAAAAAAAAAAAAATGGGAATAAATTCATAGGTTCGATACCTTGTTATAGAATTCGTGTTCAGATAAATATAAAATAGAATCGACGAATGACGAATGCAGCAGATTCATTAACAATTCACAGAAAAAAAAAATGAAAAAAACAAAAGCATTGACTTCCCTCCCATATATTATATCCATAATATTTTTGCCTTGGTGGGTCTCTCTCTCATTTAATAAAAGTCTGGAACCTTGGGTTATTAATTGGTGGAATACCCGGCAATCCGAAACTCTCTTGAATGATATTCAAGAAAAAAGCATTCTAGAAAGATTTATAGAATTAGAAGAACTATTCCTGTTGGACGAAATGATAAAGGAATACCCGGAAACACATATACAAAAGCTTCGTATAGGAATACACAAAGAAACAGTACAATTAGTCAAAACACACGATGAGTATAATTTCCATATAATTTTTAATTTCTCGACAAATATAATCTGTTTCGCTATTCTAAGTGGTTATTTTATTCTGGGTAATGAAGAACTTGTTATTCTTAATTCTTGGGTTCAGGAATTCATCTATAACTTGAGTGACACAATAAAAGCTTTTTCGATTCTTTTAGTTACTGATTTATGGATCGGATTTCATTCAACCCATGGTTGGGAACTTATGATTGGTTCGGTCTACAACGATTTTGGATTAGCTCATAACGATCAAATTATATCCGGTCTTGTTTCCACTTTTCCAGTTATTCTAGATACAATTGTGAAATATTGGATCTTCCATTATTTAAATCGTGTCTCTCCTTCGCTTGTAGTCATTTATCATTCAATGAACGAATAAAGAACTCATTTGATCTCCTGATATCAATCAAATAAGAATGTCTCTTCGTGTTTGAAGAATTTAAGAAAAATATTTTCAATCTTATTTATTCCTTAGTTATACTTCTACCTGTTTAGGGTATTCGTCCCATATTCCAGTACAATTATTCCAGTACAATGGCAGACTCGTGGATAGGGAACTACACTAGTTAGCTACCTTTCTATTTTATTGTAGAAATTCTGGGATCAATGATTGAACCATGCAAAATAGAAATATTTTTTCTTGGGTAAAGGAACAGATGACTCGATCTATTTCTGTA